ATATAAGATACGCGAAAAAAGAAGAAAGCAAAGTAGACTAAAAATACTTTCTTTTTTTTGAACTTACGTAATCAAAAACTCTTCCATTCTCAAATAAAAAGAGAATAGAGGAAATCATACTTTCATACATTATCTTAATTGAATTGTATGTAATGATCAAGAAATTTAGTTTCATTCTATATATACACGTGTTAAAATCCTAATAACAATTGACTGGATTCTATCCATGTTTGGGCTGGAATTGACGAACAATCAATAAGAATATTATTCTAGATTTGAAATCGAAGTGGGGCGTGGCCAAGTGGTAAGGCAACGGGTTTTGGTCCCGCTATTCGGAGGTTCGAATCCTTCCGTCCCAGAGCACCCGCATTCTTTCTTTTTCACAAATGGAATTGAGTTCACAACACATAAAAACTCAATCTAATTGTGATCTAATGCGATAGGATAATGGGTTCTTTTTTTTTCTTTTTAAAGGTTAGACGGACATATAACTCTTTCTATGTAAGGGGTTGAGTTACTTCTGTCGTGTGTGTATTTCTATCTAAATTTTCTAGACTCTTAATATTCTCAAAGATGCGATTAAAGTTCCTATGCGAACCGTGCTGAGGTAAAATAACAAGGAAGAACAAATATTTGATTTAGGTCTGTGTCGTTTTGTTAGAAAGTTTATGATATTGTAAAAACGGGTGCTTCTTTTCGGGGGGGTTATGACTCCCGACGGGATTGGGGGAAGTACATAGGAGTTAATCAACAACAAAAGGTGTCAATTTGAATATCTACGCGAATCTAGAATCGAATTAATTATCAAAATACATCCGTAACGTGTGTTTTTTGAAACTCCATTTTGAGGTATTTCGTATTTTGTTCGTTATAAAATCACAAATAAACACAAATAAAACAGTCTCAATTTATGTAATGGTTGAAAGTCAGGGTGATGCAGACACTCTATTCACCTTAATGGAAAATGAATTGAACCCGAAAAGAAATACGTAACGTATAAAATATAAAATGAGGATCCTATCTTATCGATCTTATCTAGATAACATAACCTTTGGTTGATCTCAGTAAGAAGGGTTGACGGTTTTTGTGAAAAAAAATCAGATTTGTTTTTCCAAGTTCTAATTTCGATATAGCTATCTATCGCTTTTATTGAAATAAATCATTCATTCTATTTCGAATTGCTATTTAGAACCCTATACTCCTATTATTCTAAAAAAAATAGATATCGAAAAATCTATTAATTCAATTCTATCCGTATATTATTTAATGTATTAATGTAATGTAAAAAATAGAATCTATTTTTTTTTATTTTAATATAGAAAAAAGTATAGATTTCTATGTACCGACTAAACCAATGACTATTCATGATTCTATAATTGAATCACTTTTATACCGGTTCAAAATTTGAGGAATGTTATGGTAAAACTTCGTTTGAAACGATGTGGTAGAAAGCAACGTGCGACTTGAAGGACATGATCTAGTGTGGATTTTTTTCTATCCACCATTTTCTATAGAAAAAGGTGCTCTTGGCTCGACACCTCCTGTTCCGTTAGACTATAACCCACGCTTTTTGGGGGGTTATAGTTAATTCATGGTGGAGCTCGAGTAGAAAGTCTTGATTCATTTCTTAAGAGCAAGAATCCAGGGTTAGTGTGAATCAATAAATTAGAACAACTTCGTAATCGTAAGTATATTATATTTTTGACAGATAAATCGAAAGGGTCCAATCCTAGTTTACAACCAAAAAGTAAATTTTGTTGGAATCGATAAAACCTTTTCGATAAAAAGTATATCGTGAGAGAATCAAACGTTTGTATGATTCTTTTTTTTGATAAACAATCACAAAAAGGGTATGTTGCTGCCATTTTGAAAGGATTAAAGATCAACGAAGTAATGTATAAACCTAACGATTCAAAGCAAAGAGATTCCGAAACAAGGAAATGCCCTTTTCATTCTCAATTGTATCAACAAATGGATTAGAATGAAGAATTCCAATAGAGGTTAAATAAGCCAGACAAAGGGGGGCTAGAGACCACTCAATAAATGAAATGTTTCTTTTGAGCTATTTTAGAGTTATTCAACTTGAGTTATGAGTGCAAATGGTTTTTTCCGGAAAGAAGAATGAGAGCAAACGCGGACTTAATTCTTAGTCTAATTCATTTTATGATGGATCTATTTGCCATTCTAATTTTCTATCTACACAACTTGAAAAAAAAGAAGAATCACAAATCATTTTTCTTGAGCCGTACGAGGGGAAAACGTCTTATACGTTTCTAGGGGGGTATTATTCATATAATCTATCCCAATAAGCCGTCTATCGAATTGTTGCAATTGATGCTCGGTCCCGAAGGGAAGGAAGAGATCTTCGAAAAGTTGGTTTTTATGATCCGATAAAGAATCAAACTTTTTTAAACGTTCCCGCTATTCTCTATTTTCTGGAAAGGGGCGCTCAACCTACCGGAACTGTTTATGATATTTTAAAGAAGGCAGCGGTTTTTAAAGAGCTTCGCCCTAATGAAATGAAATTCACTTAATGAAATACAACAAGAAAGAGACTTGAACGAGTCGTATATGGTTTAATAGAACCCTTTCTTTATTATTCACATCTTTTTTTGTTCTATATTTATATGTCTAGAAAAAAGATCAAGTGAACAAATGAAGAAAGTTATATTGACCAAGTCACTCACGGTAGAAATTGGATCTAGCAATAGAAAATTCCAACATTCCTTTAAACTAGAAGGTTTTCCTTGGAACTATACTAAAAAAAGAATGAATTATTTGACGTATAGTTATTGATCTTTTTTCGACTTATTTTTTTTCTCGCCATTCCTTTCTAATCATGTACCTTATTTAGATAGTGCCAATCCAACACAAGTTCTTTTTTTATTTGTTCAATTGATTCTTTTATTATCTTAAATTTTCAATTAAATTTCTATTATTTCTTTTTTTTTTTAACAGACATATTGACAAGAGTGTAATGAACAAATATAATTCAAGTGTAAATGGGTCCAGTTTTTTTTCTATTTTTTTGTCCTACATACAAAACACAGTTTTTGTTTCTTACTTTATTCAAAGATTCGTTATAAAAAAAATGAAAAGGAAAATCTATATTTTTTATTTTGATGAATGAGAATACCTAAGGAGTGGTCTATCATTTTTTTATTTTGAAATTTATTGTATTGTCAGTTGATCTGCTTTTTATTAGATTATCATTATCAAACTTACTTTTTTTAGATTTTTTGCTAATTCAATGCTTTGATTGTCTTGTCTAATTTCTTTTTTTTATCTCGATTGTATCTACATAGTATACTCTCTTTGGGTTGCTAACTCAACGGTAGAGTACTCGGCTTTTAAGTGCGGCTAGGGTCTTTTACACATTTGGATGAAGTAAGGGATTCGTCCACACCATCGGTAGAATTTGTAAGACCACGACTGATCCTGAAAGGAATGAATGGAAAAAAGAGCATGTCGTATCAATGGAGAATTTTGCAAAAATTTCGTTTTTATTAGATCGGTACAAAAACTTTGGTTGAATTTTTAGAACGAAATGAATTCAAAATTGGGTCGATTGGATACAGGGATCGAGCCTTATGGCTCTAATTAGAGGGAAAAAAGCAACGAGCTTATGTTCTTAATTGGAACGATTAACCGCCCTAATTAAATGTTAAAAATAGATTAGTGACTGATGCGGGAAAGGCTGTTCCAGGAATGGATTACAGATCCTTAGTGAATCCTAACTATTAACTAACCATTTTCCATTCGATTACAAAAGAAAATGGAGATGAATGTGTAGAAGAAACAGTATATTGATAAGGATACTTTTTTTCCAAAATCAAAAGAGCGATTGGGTTGAAAAAATAAAGGATTTCTAACCATCTTCTTATCCTATAACTATAAAGAAAGAAACCAATTAGATGGAAAAAAGATAGAGAGTCCGTTGATGAGTTTACCCGTTTCCGAGGTATCTATCTCTTTTTTTTACTATAATACCTTGTTTTGACTATATCGCACTATGTATCATTTTATAACTTCCGAAACCCTCTACCTTTCTTTTTGTTTCCGGTCTCATTTTAAATGGAGGAATTCCGAGGATATTTAGAACTAGATAGATCTTGGCAATCCTTTTTATATCCACTTATCTTTCAGGAATATATTTATGCACTTGTACATGATCAGGATTTAGATTTGAACAGGGCCCTTTTGTTGTCAAATAATAAAAGGGGGTATGACACAAAATACAGTTTACTGATTGTAAAACGTTTAGTTATTCAAATGTATCAACAGAATCATTTGATTCTTTCTCTTAATGATTCTAACAAAAATGAATTTTTTGTGCCCAAGAACAATTTGTATTCTCAACGGATCTCGGAGGGATTTGCAGCTATTGCGGAAATTCCATTTTCTATGCGATTGCTCTCTTCCTTAGAAGGAAAAGAACGAAAAAAATATAAAAATTTACGATCAATTCATTCCATATTTCCTTTTTTAGAGGACAAACTTTCACATTTAAATTATGTCTTAGATATATTGATACCCCACCCCATACATTTGGAAATCTTGGTTCAAACTATTCGTTACTGGGTAAAAGATACTTCCTGTTTGCATTTATTGCGATTCTTTCTTTATGAGTATTGTAATAGTTTTATTACTCTAGAGAGATCTGTTTCACAAAATCCGAATAAAAGATTCTTTTTGTTCTTATATAATTCCTATGTGTGGGAATGCGAATCCATCTTCGTTTTTCTCCGGAACCAATCCTCTCATTTACGATCAACATCTTACGGCGCCCTTCTTGCACGAGTCTATTTCTACCGAAAGTCAGAAGATTTTATAAAAGTATTTACTAAGCATTTTCGGGTTATACTTTGGTTCTTCAAAGATCCTTTTCTGCATTATGTTAGGTATCAAGGAAAATGGATTCTGGCTTCAAGGGGTACATTTTTTCTGATGACTAAATGGAAATATTACTTTGTCAATCTCTGGCAATGTACTTTTTCTCT